TTCTACCAGATATGTCTTTTTTCTTTCGTTGAAAATCTATTTTACGGTATAGACGTTTATGACCTCCCCCTCTATGCCTTGAGGTAATGATTCCTCTGGCATTACGACCTTTACCACAACGACGCTGTCCAGAGATCAAATTGTTTCGTGGATTGGATTTCACTTGAATTCCAACAGTTGCATTTCGCGTGTTCGGGGTAGAAGTTTTATATAAATGTATCGCCGTGTTATGAAGTATTTTGAGTGAAATTCATTTCTTTTCTTTCTAAGCTAATAGATGGAATAGAATAACCCGCTTGAAGCGTAATAATCATACGTTTGTAATGCATTTTATGCCCTCTAAGGGGTCTCCTTCTTCGACTCTTTCCCGGGATTCGATGACTATTCATAGCTATTACCTTGACACCAAAAAAGAGTTCGACCCAACGCTTTATTTCTGTCCTAGTTGACTTTGATTCGACATTAGAAGTATATTGATTCTTCCTCAATAACCGAACAGTTTTTTCTGTAAATACTGCATATTTCATTTTATCCATAAATCTATTTTCTTCCCTATGAGTTCCAGTTTCGATAAGAATTCTCCCTCTAACTGTTTCTATACTTATGATATGAATATACCATACATAACACATAACGAATTGGTATGGATGATGAGATTCCATTGATACAAAGCCAATTCCAATAGACGTATTGAACATTCCCGTTGTCGTGCATCCAGCAGGAATTGAACCCGCAAATTTGCCAATTATGAGTTGGGCGCTTTAACCATTCAGCCATGGATGCATAAGGGGGATTATCATAGAATAAAGAAAGAAATATTGTAAAAGAAATATCATAAAGAAATATCATAGAAGAAAGAACTATCGTATCGGAGATTACCTAAAGAAATGGAAACCTATTTTCTTTTACTTTATATTCAATATTTATAATGGGGAGGCACTCAAAATGAAGCATAAAATTTCACAACAAGATCCATTTCAACCCTGGATCTTCGAATTGAGAGAGATGTTAAGAGAGGTCAAGAACTCTCACGATTTGTTAGATTCGTGGACCCAAGTCGATTCAGTTAGAACTATCGTTTCTATTTTTTTCGAGCAAGAACGTTTTATGAAACTCTTCGACCCCCTAATTTGGAGGAGTTTACTCTCACGCGATTCACAGGGGTCAAGAAGCAATCGGTATTTCACGATCAAAGGGGCAGTACTGACGATCAAGGGTCTAGTCAAAGGTGCAGTATTGACGACCAAAGGTCTAGTACTGCTTGTAGTAGTGGTCCTTCTCTATCGCATGCATAATCGAGAAATGGTCGAAAGAAAAAATCTATATTTGATGGGGCTTCTGCCTAGGAATTCCTTTGGACCCAGAAATGCTCCATTGGAAAAATCTTTTGGGTCTATCAATAGGTTGATTGTTTCGCTCCTGTATCTTCCAAAAGGGAAAAAGATCTCTGAGAGTTGTTTCATGGATCCGAAAGAGAGTACTTGGGTTCTCCCAATAACTAAAACGAAAAAGTGTATCATGCCTGAATCTAACTGGGGTTCGCGGTGGTGGAGGAACCGGGTCGGAAAAAAGAGGGATTCTATTTGTAAGATATCTAATGAAACCCTGGCTGTAATTGAGATCTCATTCAAAGAGAAAGATATCAAATATCTGGAGTCTTCTTTTGTTTCCTATACGGATGATCGGATCCGCAAGGACCATGATTGGGAATTGTTTGATCGTCTTTCTCCGAGAAATAAGCGAAACATAATCAACTTGAATTCGGGACAGCTATTTGAAATCTTAGTGAAACACTGGATTTGTTATCTTATGTCTTCTTTTCGTGAAAAAAGACCAATTGAAGTGGAGGGTTTCTTCAAACAACAAGGAGCTGGGTCAACTATTCAATCAAATGATATTGAGCATCTTTCCCATCTCTTCTCGAGAAACAAGTGTGGTATTTCTTTGCTGCAAAATTGTATTCAATTTCATATGTGGCAATTCCGCCAAGATCTCTTCGTTAGTTGGAAGAAGAATCCGCACGAATCAGATTTCTTTAGGAAGGTGTCGAGAGAGAATTGGATTTGCTTAGACAATGTGTGGTTGATAAACAAGGATCGGTTTTTTCGCTTGTTTAGCAAGGTATGGAATGTATCGTCAAATATGCAATATGATTCCACAAGATCTAATTTCGTTCAAGTAAGGGATTCTAGCCAATTGAAAGGATCTTTTGATCAATCCATAGATCATTTCGATTCCATTCGTAATAAGGATTCGGAATATCACACATGGATCAATCAAAGAGAGATTCAAAAAGAAGGGTCGATTCTTTGGGATCCTTCCTTTCTTCAAACGGAAGGAGCAGAGATAGAATCAGACCGATTCCCGAAAAGCCTTTCTGGAGATTCCTCAATGTCCCGGCTATTCACGGAACGTGAGAAGCAGATGAATAATCATCCGCTTCCGGAAGAAATCGAAGAATTTCTTGGGAATCCTACAAGATCAATTCGTTCTTTTTTCTCTGACAGATGGTCAGAACTTCATCTGGGTTCGAATCCTACTAAGAGGTCCACCAGAGATCAGAAATTATTGAAGAAACAACAAGATCTTTCTTTTGTCCCATCCCGGCGATCGGAAAAAAAAGAAATCATTGATATATTCAAGATAATTGCGTATTTACAAAATACCGTCACAATTCATCCTATTGCATCAAATCCGGGATGTGATAGGGTTCCGAAGGATGAACCGGATATGGGCAGTTCCAACAAGATTTCATTCTTGAACCAAAATCCATTTTTTGATTTATTTCATCTATTCCATGACCGGAAGAGGGGAGGATACGTGGGGCGCCACGATTTTGAATCAGAAGAGAGATTTCAAGGAGTGGCAGATCTATTCACTCTATCAATAACCGAGCCGGATCTGGTGTATCATAAGGGTTTTGCCTTTTCTATTGATTCCTGCGGATTGGATCAAAAAAAATTCTTGAACGAGGTATTCAACTCCAGGGATGAATCGACAAAGAAATCTTTATTGGTTCTACCTCCTATGTTTTCTGAAGAAAATGAATCTTTTTATCGAAGGATCAGAAAAAAAGGGGTCCAGATCTCCTGCGGGAATGCTTTGGAAGATCCAAAACCAAAAAGAGTGGTATTTGCTATCAACACCATACTGAAGGCATTCAATCAACATAGATTGATCCAAAATCTGATTCCAATCCAATATAGCATCCATGGGTACATAAGAAATGTATCAAATCGATTCTTTTTAATGAATAGATCCGATTGCAACTTCGAATACGGAATTCAAAGGGATCAAATAGGAAATGATACTCTGAATCAGAGAACTCAAAGGAAATTTACGATCAACCAACATTTATCGAATTTGAAAAAGAGTCATAAGAAATGGTTCGATCCTCTTATTTCTCGAAGCGAGAGATCCATGAATCGGGATCCTGATGCATATAGATACAAATGGTCCAATGGGAGCAAGAGTTTCCAGGAGGATTTGGAACATTTCGTTTCTGAGCAGAAGAGCCGTTTTCAAGTAGTCTTCGATCGATTAGGTATTAATCAATATTTGATTGATTGGTCTGAGGTTATCGAAAAAATTGATTGGTATTGGTCGGAGGTTATCAAAAAAAAAATTGATTGGTCTGAGGTTATCGAAAAAATTGATTGGTATTGGTCGGAATTTTTCGACAAAAAAGATCCTTCTAAGTCACTTCGTTTCCTTTTGTCGAAGTTACTTCCCCTTTTGTCCTATTTGTCCAATTTGTCCAAGTCGCTTCTTTTCTTTTTGTTTAGGTCACTTCCTTTTTTCTTTGTGAGTATCGGGAATAGCCCCATTCATAGGTCCGAGATCCACATCTATGAGTTGAAGGGTCCAACTGATCAACGCTTCAATCAGTTGTTAGAATCAATAGGTCTTCAAATCGTTCATTTGAATAAATTGAAACCCTTCTTATTGGATGATCATGATACTTCCCAAAAATCGAAATTCTTGATCAATGGAGGAAGAGTATCACCGTTTTTGTTCAATAAGATACCGAAGTGGATGATTGACTCATTCCATACTAGAAAAAATCGCAGGAAATCTTTTGAGAAGACCGATTCCTATTTCTCAATGATATCCCACGATCGAGACAATTGGCTGAATCCCGTGAAACCATTTCATAGAAGTTCATTGATATCCTCTTTTTATAAAGCAAATCGACTTCGATTCTTGAATAATCCACATCACTTCTGGTTCTATTGTAACAAAGGATTCCCTTTTTATGTGGAAAGGACCCCTATCAATAATTATGATCTTACGTATGGACAATTCCTCAATATCTTTTTCATTCGCAACAAAATATTTTCTTTGCACGTCGGTAAAAAAAAAGATGTTTTTTTGGAAAAAGATACTATTTCACCGATCGAGTCACAGGTATCTAAGATATGCATACCTAAGAATTTTCCGCCGAGTGGTGCCGAACCGGATAACTTGGACAAATCTTTTCATTTTCCAATTCGATCCGCTCCATTCGTTCGTAGAGCTCTTTACTCGATCGCAGACATTTTTGGAACACCTCTAAGAGAGGGACAATTAGTCAATTTTGAAAGAATTTATTGTCAAGCTCTTTCAGATATGAATCCATCTGATTCAGAAGGGAAGAACTTGCATCAGTTTCTCAATTTCAATTCAAAGATGGGTTTGATTGACTCTGAGAAATATTTATTACCATCCGAAAAGAGGAAAAAACGGAGTCTTTATCTAAATAAATGCGTTGAGGAAGGGCAGATGTATAGAACCTATAGTGCTTTTTCAACTCTCTCAAATATGTTTCAAACATATATGCCATGGTTCTTTACTTCGACAGGGTACAAATATCTCAATTTCATTCTTTTAGATACTTTCAAAAAAGTATATAATTCAGACCTATTGAGGATAGCGATACTAAGTAGCAGTCAAAAATTGTTATCCCTTTTTGAAGATATTATAGATAGATTAGATATAGATATATCATGGCCAATTCTTCAGAACAAATTGCGGGAGATTCTTCTTCCACAAAGGAATCTGATAAGCGAGATTTCGAGTAAGTGTTTACATAATCTTCTTCTGTCCGAAGAAATGCTTCGTCGAGATAATGAGTCACCCGTTTCATTGATATGGGAATTTCCGGGATCACCAAATGTTCGGGAGTTGCTCTATTCAATCCTTTTCCTTCTTCTTGTTGCTGGATATATCGTTCGTAGACATCTTCTCGTTGTTTCCCGAGCCTCTAGGGAGTTACAGACAGAGTTGGAAAAGATCAAATCTTTGATGATTCCATCATACATGATTGAGTTGCGAAAACTTCTGGATAGGTATCCTACATCTGAACTGAATTCTTTCTGGTTAAAGAATCTCTTTCTAGCTGCTTTAGGATATTTTCTAGAAGAAATACGGGCTTTTGGCGGCAAGATGCTATCGGGTGGTGGTCCCGCTTATGGGGTCAAATCAATACCTTCTAAGAAGAAATATTGGAATATCAATCTCATTGATATCATCGATTTCCTAAGTATCATACCCAATCCCATCAATCGAATCACTTTTTCGAGAAATACGAGACATCTAAGTCGTACAAGTAAAGAGATCTATTCATTACTAAGAAAAAGAAAAAATGTGAACAGTGGTTGGATTGATGATAAGATCGAATCCTGGGTCGCGAATACTGATTCGATTGATGATGCCGAAAGAGAATTCTTGGTTCAGTTCTCCATCTTAAGGAAAGAAAAAAGGATTGATAAAATTCTATGGAGTCTGACTGATAGTGATCATTTATCAAAGAATGGTTCTAGTTATCAAATGATTGAACAACCAGGATCGGTTTACTTACGATACTTAGTTGACATTCATAAAAAGTATCTAATGAATTATGAGTTTCATAGACCCTCTTTAGCAGAAAGACGAGTATTCCTTGCGCATTATCAGACAATCACTTATTCACAAACCTCGTTTGGGGCTAATAGTTTTCATTTCCCATCTCATGGAAAACCCTTTTCACTCCGCTTAGGCCTATCCCCCTCTAGGGGTATTTTAGTGATAGGTTCTATAGGAACTGGACGATCCTATTTGGTCAAATACCTAGCGACAAACTCCTATCTTCCTTTCATTACAGTAGTTCCGAACAAGTTCCTGGATGAAAGGCCTCAATTTTTTGAGGATATTTATGATGATAGTGATGGTGAGGATATTTTTGATAATAGTGGTGCTCATCATACTCATCATAGTGAGGATATTGAGGATATTGATGATAGTGAGGATAGTGAGGATATTGATGGGGAGCTGCTAACTATGACGAATGAGGAGGTGGATATGGTAGACCGCTTTTATATCACCTTTCAACTCGAATTAGCAAAAGCAATGTCTCCTTGCATACTATGGATTCCAAACATTCATGATCTGTCTCTGGATGCGTCGAATTACTTATCCCTCGGTCTATTAGTGAACCATCTCTCCAGGGATTGTGAAAGATCCTCCAATAGCAATATTCTTGTTATTGCGTCGACTCATATTCCCAAAAAAGTGGATCCCGGTCTAATAGCTGCGAATAAATTCAATACGTGCATTAAGATACGAAGGCTTCTTATTCCACAACAACGAAAGCACTTTTTCACTCTTTCATATACTCGGGGATTTCCTTTGGAAAAGAAAATCTTCCATACGAATGCTAGTGGATTCGGGTCCATAACCATGGGTTCCGATGTACGAGATCTTGTATCACTTACCAATGAGGCCCTATCAATTAGTATTACACAGAAGAAATCCAT